TTGTATTAGATCGAAATCTGAAGGTTCTTTCTTGACCTAACTAAAAAGATGCGCATTTCTAATATATATATGAAAAATACAAAATAGAACTTCTAAAGCAAAAGAAAATAGAAATTAATAGTCTTAGAATATAGTTGAACCAAAACACCTATTTTTTTGAGTGATCATGTGATAACTTTTTGTTCTCATTCATTCAAGATATTTAAGATATTATATGAGTGAACTCATTACGGAATCTAATTAGTTAAAATGAAAGTAAAAGTTTTATAAGATTAATGTTCGCTCTAAAATATATAGATTCGATCCAATAAAACAAATGATAAAAATAGGAATAATTTTCTAATTTGATTCCATAATGATTGGAAAAGAGTTAGTCTTATTTTAAAACGAAATTACACTACCCAGTTCTTATTATTCGTTTATAAGTTGAATTGAAAAATGATCCAAGAATGCATTTGCTGATTGCAAACGCGGTATGGGTAGATGTTACAGATGATGAATCAATTTTTTTATATAGTTGTGACTTTATCCTTGTTAGTGCTGTCTATAATGATAGATGACTCAAAAACTTTCAATTGGTTTTTTTTTCCTATTTTGCAAAAAAGGAAACTCAGGTAAGTGCTTTTTTATAAACATATGTATAAAAAGACCATATTTCATTTAGCTCCTTGATGCCTACCATAACTAGTTATTTCGGTTTTCTACTAACGGCTTTAACTATAACCTCAGCTCTATTTATTGGTCTGAGCAAGATACGACTTATTTGAAATTAATTGCACAAAATCTTTCTGCGAACTTCTGTGTATTTTTACCCCGTTAATTGCCAATTCTTGGTCATTGAGATTCATGGTAATTCGGATTAATATTTAGGTATAGATATTACCTCTTTTTTCTCCTTTCAAACAAATTGAAATGATTGAAGTTTTTCTATTTGGAATTGTGTTAGGTCTAATTCCTATTACTTTGGCTGGATTATTTGTAACTGCCTATTTACAATACAGGCGTGGCGATCAGTTAGACCTTTGATTAATTAATATCTCTTTTTTTGATTGACCTCCTCCTTTCTTTAATATCTAGGAGGTCAAATAAAGATTGCTGTTCCAGTTAGTGTTTCAGTCAAATTCCATCGAAGAAGATACAAATCACGCTCTGTAGGATTTGAACCTACGACATCGGGTTTTGGAGACCCACGTTCTACCGAACTGAACTAAGAGCGCTTTCTTCTCATAAAAGAAAAGACTGTAAAGAAAAGGATTGGCCCCAATACATCTTGTATGCATACACATATAGTATCATCATAAGAATAAAAGATTCTATATGATATGTCCAACGTGAATTGATCTCAAAAAATCCCTCGTTACTGCTCAAAGGAGCAGTAATAGGTAGGGATGACAGGATTTGAACCCGTGACATTTTGTACCCAAAACAAACGCGCTACCAAGCTGCGCTACATCCCTTCCATTGGTCTACAGTGTCATTGTAGAGAATTCCTGTCTTGTTTTCCACATCGTTATTGCCTCTATTAAAATCTAGAGTTTTTATGTCCATTTCGCCTTTTTGGTCTCATTTAACATATAATAATAGTAAAATACTTCTGGAACCCCTAGGAAAAATAAACGAGTCTTTTTGGGGAATAGTGGGGAAGAAAAGGACGTTTTTTCTGTATTTAACAAAAAGGAAATCTTATTTACTGGATGATTGTACATTTCAATATGTATTATCTTATGTATGTATTACTATAAAAGGAGGTTTTTCAATGCGAGATCTAAAAACATATCTTTCCGTGGCACCGGTACTAAGTACTCTATGGTTCGGTTCTTTGGCAGGTTTATTGATAGAGATTAATCGTTTTTTCCCGGATGCGTTGACGTTCCCCTTTTTTTCATTCTAGTTATTGACGTGGGAAGGAATAAAGAAGATTAGAGATACAATTAAAAAAAGCCCCTTCTTTTCTCTTTTTTCCCTAGAAAAAGGGAGGAAAGAGAAAGAATATTATATTCAACAGCTGTGAGAGTCGGGTTCAGGTTGGAATTAAATTAATATGAATTTCTATGTATTAAATTTCTATGGAAGTCGAATACAAACTCTGGTTCTAGGGAAAGCGTATTCTAGACGATAATTATATGAAATACTGTACTGTTGAAATATAGTTTAGAAATCTTTCTATCGTATTTCCTATATTGATTGTAATGAAATCTTGCATAAGAGGATAGCTAGTTACAAATTTTTTCCTTCCTTTCTTCTTTTTCGTTTCGAATTGAAAAAGGAAGAGTTGAGTAAATGAAAAATCCAAAGGAGGTTCATGGCTAAGGGTAAAGATGTGCGAATACCGGTTCTTTTGGAATGTACCGCTTGTGTTCGAAACGGTGTTAATAAGGAATCAACGGGGATTTCCAGATATATTACTCAAAAGAACCGGCACAATACGCCTAATCGATTGGAGTTGCTAAAATTCTGTCCATATTGTAACAAACATACGATTCATGGGGAGATAAAGAAATAGATCGAACGAACCGAGCACCGGCGCCCTTATCTTTCTTACAAGGAAAGGGCAAAAATGACATTATATATATAACATATTTAACATAGTTAAAGATAATTATAAACAAACCAAATCCTATTTATTTATTCTAATAAAAGATACGGTTGAAATAGGATTTTAGGGATAAGAAATAAACTAACCAAACCATGGAAAAATCTAAGCGAACTTTTCTTAAATCCAAGCGATCTTTTCGTAGGCGTTTGCCCCCGATCCAATCGGGGGATCGAATTGATTATAAAAACATGAGTTTAATTAGTCGATTTATTAGTGAACAGGGAAAAATATTATCTAGACGAGTGAATAGATTGACCTTGAAACAACAACGATTAATTACTATTGCTATAAAACAAGCTCGTATTTTATCTTTGTTACCTTTTCTTAATAATGAGAAACAATTTGAAAGAACCGAGTCGACCACCAGAACTCCCAGTCTTAGAGCCAGAAAAAGATAGGTTTACTCTTTCTTCACTTGAATTCAAATGCCCATCCGAACTCAAACGCGGATTTCTTTTTTGTTGGAAAAATCCAAGAATCCGGATTGAAGTCTCGTGTCGTAAGAAAAAAAAAAGAATAATCTGGGAAGAATAAAATTTTTTATTGAACGTGTTGATTCATATTTATTTTGACTACTTTCTGATATTTTATCATATTCTAATTCTATTCATTTTTATTCGATCTTCCCGGAGTTCATTCTCCGGGCAACTCCGTTTAACCGGTGGATTCTTTCCAACCTACTTCTTTTATGATCTCATTGGAAATCATATAAAGACAATTCCTATTTGATATAGCTATTTGTGCAAGTATTTTACGATTAAGAAGCAACTGTCTCTTGTACAGATCATTTATTAATCTACTATAACTATAGCATACCCCCCTTTCACGAATTGCTGCATTTATTCGAGTGATCCACAAACGACGAAAGTTTATTTTTTGCCTATCCCTATCCCGATGAGCCGAAACCAAAGCTCTTATTTTTTGTTGAGTAATAGTTCGAGTAAGTCTTGAATGAGCCCCCCGAAAGCTTGATGCAAATAAACGAATTTTTGTTCTACGTCTCCGAGCGATATATCCCCGTCTAATTCTGGTCATTGAATAAATGAAACTTTAACGAATAACTAATAGATTTCCTTTCTTTCAGTTATTCTTTTGCCCCTTTCCTAGTATATTAATAACAAAACGGATTTTTCCAATGTATAAACTAAAAATTCCAATGGCTTTCGCTACTATAACCTTCCCAACCACGATTTTTTATTTTTTTATAGGCATTTCACCTCGAAATACGAAATTGTACTATACTAGGTTAAAAAAAATAGCAATGATAACTAAATAGTGGATTCCATCGTTTCTATGGTTACTTCTTAAACGGTGAGGTCTTCTCTATACACCGGAGCCCTTACTTCATTTAATCAATGTTATTGCTAACTTGTATAGTTCACATTCTTCGGCTCTACCCATGAATTATCCAGTAATAGGTCTTTCACAACGAGCTCTACCTATACAGTAACGGTATTTAATTATGAAAGTTGGCTGGGTAGCTGACCCTGTTAGTCCGTTCTTGCAAGAGGGGTCTATGTTACTAAGATTTCCTCCGCTTAATGGATAACCATTTGCTACCAATGGAGAATTACTTCTCATCTTGAATTGAGGTGAGTGGTTTTACACCAATAGAAACCATAAATTTCATACACAATAAAAGGGATATGACCCCATTTTCTTATTTTTAGATAGTAAATGTAGTTTGTTTTTCCGTTCTATCCTAGTTGATCATTGATATTCGAACATTGTTCTCTTTCCTTTGTTCTAGTTTATGATCTGAACGAGTCGCACATACACCCTAGTACATGTTCCTCGACGCTGAGGGCATCCCCGAAGCGCGGGGGATTTTGTGACATTTCTGATTGGCTGTCTTGTATTTCTAATAAGTTGTTTAATCGTTGGCATGTTGAATCATATACATAATGGGCTGGTTTAGATCGATCCTAACCGTATGATTATGAATGACTTTTATTCAATAGAATAGAATCGATAGATCAATAGAATCATCAATCAATAGATAGTAAATAAATAAAAGTCATAGAATATTAAACGCGGCAGGGTTCATTTTAAATCACGAATTGACGCGAAATTCAGGCTATTTATTGTCATTCAACCGCTACAAGATCAACAATTCCATAAGCTTGGGCCTCTGTTGCTGACATAAAAATATCTCTTTCCATGTCTTCGGATACAACCCAGAAGGGTTTCCCCGTTCTTTGTACATAAACCCTTGTCAGGGTTTCACGTAGTTTCAGCAGTTCTCCCACTTCCAGGATGAATTCTCCCGTTGCTACTTCAGAAAAAGAACCAGCGGGTTGATGGATCATTACCCTGATGATATAAGATAAAAAAGGTTTCTCTATTTCGCATGATGAGGGGAAGATAAAAGAAAGATAAAAGAATAACAAGAAAAAAGATAGAA